TAAAACTTTTCTAATAATGAAAAGTACAGTAAACATAGCATTTAAAATTATTCGATTTTTTAATTAAAAAGTTATCTTGCATTTAGGTCAATTTTGTTAGATTTTTCATAAATTTTGCATTTTTTTTTTATTTTTTTACACATTTTTTTGATTTTTAAATTGCCATTTTTTTTTATTAATTGAAAAAGTCAAGTAGTCATTAATTTATTTTAAATTTTTATTCGAAAATTTGGTTCCTCTATATAAAATTAACTAAATATATTAGAAAACGATAATAGATATTAATTAATAATAATAATATTTTTATTATTTTAAATGAATATAATATTTAATCTAATAATACCAGGTAATAAATAGACCATATTAATTTATTATTAAAAAAAAAAGGGTATTTATTAATTAATAGTATTATAAATAAATCCTTGTCGTTGATAAAATCTAAGAGATTTATTTAAAAAGAAATAAAGACAGCTATATATATAAAAATTTAATAATAAATTACAAAGCGTATTGTGATTAATCAATAAGCAATTATATATCTATTTGAATATGAATGAATATTAATAATTAAATACTTATATATATATAATAAATTTATATTATTATTGTTAAATAAATCTTTTATATAGAAGGAACATTCCAATATAAAAAAAAAAAAAAACTGCTTTATTCAATATTCCTTAAGTTTTTATATAATAAATTATAAAAATTTTCAAAACTTTTTTTTTAAAATTGTATATTTATATTGAATAATTGAATAATATGAAATTTTTGTTTGATTTTTCCTATCATTTTTATATTTTAAACTATGTGTTTGCTGTACTTTTCATTATTAGAAAAGTTTTATCTTTATACCTGTATTTTAGTATAAATTGAATTTTGGGGCGATTTTTTGGTCTTTATGGCTAAATTTAAGTTAAGGCCTAGCTAAAAGGTCTGTCATTTTTAGGAATTTTATTTACGGGCAGATAATTTTTTTTACTATAGTTAATTTTTTTTATTTGTTTATTAAATTAAGTTTAATTATTTTAATAAATAAAAAATTTTTAAAATTTTTTATTTGAGGTTTTAAATAAAATAAAATTATAAAATTTACTTAGGAATTTTATAGTATTTTTTTTTATCTTGGTATTTTATATTTAATTAAAAATTAATTTTGAAATTTTTATTTGATATTTTATAATATTTTTTTAGAATAATTTGATAATTTTATTTGAATATTTTAATCTAAAAATTTAAATTTTTGTTAAATAAGAGAAAAATTTATTATTTTTACTTATTTTAAGATTTATTTCAAAATTTTAAATTTTTGTTATATTATATTCTTAACTTTTTAGATAAGTTAATTATTTATGATAATTTTGTTTATTTATGAAACCTAATCTAAAAAAATTATTCTTTATCATTATAGTTTTTAAGTAGTTCATTATTCTTAGTAATTTAAATTAATAAGTTTTACTCTTCAAAATTTTTTTGTTTGAGATTTTATAATAAAAATTTTTTAGAGGGGTTGAAAAAAAAACATAAATTTTGCATTTTTTTGAAAAGGGTTTAGTGTTCATGATTTTTAATTAAAAAATTTTCTTGATTTTAAAGATAATTTTTATAGTTTATTATATAAAAACTTAAGGAATATTGAATAAAGTATTTTTGATTAAAAATCCAATAAAATAAATTAATTTTAATAAAATATATTTTCTTATAATTTAAAGTATTTTTTAGAGTATAAAATTTTTTTAAAACAATATACATTAAATTTTTAATTGGATTTTGCAAGATTTAACTGATAGATACAAATTGAAGGGAAGATTTGAATTTATTTGGGTATTTAGAATTACATAGCTTTATACTGTAAAATTTAACTGATAGATACAAATTGAAGGGAAGATTTGAATTTATTTGGATATTTAGAATTATATAGCTTTATACTGCAAGATTTAACTGATAGATACAAATTGAAGGGAAGATTTGAATTTATTTGGATATTTAGAATTATATAGCTTTATACTGTAAGATTTAACTGATAGATACAAATTGAAGGGAAGATTTGAATTTATTTGGATATTTAGAATTACATAGCTTTATACTGTAAAATTTAACTGATAGATACAAATTGAAGGGAAGATTTGAATTTATTTGGATATTTAGAATTATATAGCTTTATATTGCAAGATTTAACTGATAGATACAAATTGAAGGGAAGATTTGAATTTATTTGGATATTTAGAATTATATAGTTTGTGTTTTGAGAAAATTTAATTGATAGATAGAATACTTAGGGTAGTATTGAATTTATTTGAATTTTTAATAGTGATTAATATATTTTGAATTTTTATAGATTAAGATTATTAAATAAGGTAATATTTAATTTAGATTAATTTATTGAGGGAGAAAAATTTAAATTTTTATTAATTAGAAAAATAATTCTGAAATTTATATTAAATTAATTTCAGAATTGTTGAAGATACATTTATTTGTAAGGTTTATAAATAAAATTATTGGAGACTAGATAAGAAAAAGTAATAGAAATTTATATATTGAATGATATTAATTTTTATGATATTTATGTATTATTAATTTTGAATTAGTTTAAATTATGAATATTTGGGTGTTTAGCTTAAGTTCTAAACAGTAAACAAATCAGTATAGATACCTTTTTCTTATATATTTTATTAGCTAATCTTGAGTAATTTTTATTTTAATTTAAATTTTAAATTTTAAGTTACTTACTGTAAAGTAAAGATGTTAATAAGATACCAGATGATTCAAAATATTAGGGAATATTGAATAAATTTGGTTATTTGCTTAGGGGAATATCCGTTTTTCCTGTGTTTACATTAAATTTTATGGTCAAAAAAGTTTTATTTTAACTTAAGAATTTAATGTAATTTTAATTTAAATGTAAATTTTAGTATAATTTTATTTTTAAATAAGATAATAATTTTATTGCAATAAATAGTATTAAATATTAAATAACTTTAGATTTAGTAATAATATAAGTATTAACTTAATTTGTGCCAGCAGTTGCGGTTATACAAATAATACAATTAAATTATTTTAGTTTTAATTAATTAATAAACTTAAATTTAAATTATAAATTTAATAAGTGAAATTTTAAATTTTGTAAAGATTTACATTTGTTAATGACTTAAGAAATTTTAATTATAAACTAGGATTAGATACCCTATTATTTAAAATGTAATTTTAAAAACTAAATTAGTATAAGATATGTTCTCGAAAATTAAAGATTTTGGCGGTATTTTAGTCTATTCAGAGGAACCTGTTCTATGATTGATAGTCCACGATTTAATTTACTTATTTTATTAATTTATATATCGTCGTAGTTTGAATATTTTATTAGAATTTTAATATTCAAGATTTATAATAATAAAAAAAATCAGATCAAGGTGTAGTTTATAAATAAGTAGAAATGGGTTACTATAATTAAAATTTAAGATAATTATTTTTAAAGTAATTTGAATAAGGATTTGAAAGTAATTTTAATTTATTAATTAAAATGATTTTAGCTCTAAAATATGTACATATCGCCCGTCGCTTTCATTATAATGTGAAATAAGTCGTAACAAAGTAGATTTACTGGAAAGTGAATCTAGATTCAAATTAGAGCTTGATTAAGAAGCATTTTATTTACATTAAAAAGTTAGTTGTGAAATTCAATTTAATTTGAAAAATAATAATTATTATTTTTTTAAATATAATTTTATTAAAATAAGAAAATTTTATTTTATTATTAATTAGAAAAAATTAATTTTATTATAGTCTATTATTATTGTGAAAGAATTAAAAATTTATATAAAAGAAAAATTTGATTTTTGTACCTTGTGTATCAGGGTTTATTAAATATAAATTTATTTAAATTTATCTCGAATTTAAAAGAGCTAAGAAGTTATATTTTTTAATGTGGAATAATTATTAAAAATAACTTTTTTGTAATGAAATGTTATTCGTTTTTAAATATATCTAGTTTTTTAAGAAATAAATTTAATTTAATTATTAATTGAATAAAAAATTAAGTTTTTAATTTTTTATTATTAATATTAAACATTTTTAGGGATGAGCTTAAAAATGAATTTTTATTAATTTGTAAATTAAATAAAATTGTAGGATTAAAATTTTTTATCAATAAAAAAATGTTATAATTAATTTATGATTAAATATTATTTTTATAAATATATTAAATTTTTTATTAAAATGTTAGTTAAAATATTAAAAATTAATTAATTATGATAAAATTAGTATAAGTTATTATGTAAATATAAAGATTACATATAGGTTAAATAAAGGAATTCGGCAAATTATTTTTTACCTGTTTATTAAAAACATGTCTTTTTGATTATAATTTAAAGTCTAGCCTGCCCAATGATAATTGAATGGCCGCGGTATTTTGACCGTGCTAAGGTAGCATAATCAATAGTTTTTTAATTGAAAGCTGGAATGAAGGGTTGGATAAAAAAATAACTGTCTTTATTTAATTTAATTAGAATTTTATATTTAAGTTAAAAAGCTTAAATATTGTTAAAAGACGAGAAGACCCTATAGAGTTTAATAGATTATTAAATTAATATATTTAGAATTTATTTTATTAATTGATTAATTTATTTAATTGGGGTGATTAAAAAATTAAATGAACTTTTTTTGTATTTTTACATTTATAAATGAGTTTTTGATCCATAATTAATGATTATAAGATAAAATTACCTTAGGGATAACAGCGTTATTTTTTTTTAGAGTTCAAATCGAAAAAAAAGATTGCGACCTCGATGTTGGATTAAAATTAATTTTTGGTGTAGAAGCTAAAATATTAGGTCTGTTCGACCTTTAAAATTTTACATGATCTGAGTTTAAACCGGTGTAAGCCAGGTTGGTTTCTATCTTTAATAAATAAAAATGCTTTAGTACGAAAGGATCAAGTATTTAATTAATAATTTTTATATGAATAATTTTAATGTTATTTTGGCAGAATAGTGCAATAGATTTAGAATCTTTTTATGTAGTTTAGGCTATAGATAATACTTGATATTTAAAGATTTAATTTTAATTATTTTTTCTAGGGTTATTATATTAATTTGTGTTTTAGTAGGAATTGCTTATTTAACTTTATTAGAACGTAAAGTTTTAGGTTACATTCAAATTCGTAAGGGTCCAAATAAAGTTGGATTTTTAGGATTAGTTCAACCTTTTAGTGACGCAATTAAATTATTTTCTAAGGAGCAAACTTTTCCATTAATATCAAATTTTAATTTATATTATTTATCACCGGTGATAAATTTATTTTTAGCTTTATTATTATGAATATGTATTCCTTTTTTTACTATTAATTTAAATTTTAGTCTATCTTTTTTATTTTTTTTAAGAATTTCTAGATTGAGAGTTTATACAATTATATTAGCTGGTTGATCTTCTAATTCTAATTATTCATTATTAGGTAGATTACGTTCTGTAGCTCAAACTATTTCTTATGAAGTTAGTTTAATTTTAATTTTAATATCATTTTTATTTTTAATTTTAAGTTTAAATATTATTGATTTAATAGTTTATCAAGAATATATTTGATTTTTTTTTATGTTATTTCCATTATGTTTGATATGATTGGTATCAAGTTTAGCAGAGACTAATCGAACTCCATTTGATTTTGCAGAAGGAGAATCTGAATTAGTTTCTGGATTTAATGTTGAATATAGAAGAGGAGGTTTTGCTATAATTTTTTTAGCTGAATATGGTAATATTTTATTTATAAGAATAATATGTTGTTTTTTATTTTTAGGAAGAAATTTATTTTCTTTTATATTTTTTATTAAATTAACATTTGTTAGATTTTTTTGAATTTGGGTACGAGGTACTTTACCTCGTTTTCGTTATGATAAGCTTATATATTTAGCTTGAAAAAGTTATTTACCAGTAGCTTTGAATTATTTGCTATTTTTTTATAGTTTAAAATTGAGGATTTTTATCCTCTTCATTTAGTTAATTAAATTTAGTACAAAGTTAATAGGGATTATTACCCTTTTTTATATTTTCAAAACATATACTTATACAAGTTCATTAACTATTTGAAAATGATACTATCTCATATTTTTGCTATAATTGAATTTAATGGATAATACATAAAATAAAGTACAGTTAAGATTTGTCCAGTTAGAATATAAGGGTCTTCAACTGGTCGAGCGCCAATTCATGTCAATAAAATAATGATTATAAAGAATCTTCAAAATATAATTTTATTAATTGGGTAAAATTGTATTCTTAAGAATTTTTTTTTATTGAAAAAGGGTATAGGATATAAAATTGCAATTGATAGAATTAAGGCTAAAACTCCTCCTAACTTATTAGGAATTCTACGTAAAATAGCATAAGCAAATAAAAAATATCATTCTGGTTGGATATGAATTGGTGTAACTAAGGGATTAGCAGGAATAAAATTATCAGGATCTCCAAGTAAGTAGGGATTTGATAAAGTTAAAATTATTAATATAAATAATATAATTAATATTCCTAAAATATCTTTAAATGTAAAATAAGGGTGAAAGGGAATTTTATCAATATTAAATGAAACTCCTAATGGATTTCTAGATCCAGTTTGATGCAGGTACAATAAATGAATTATTACTAAAGCTGAAATAATAAAAGGTAAAATAAAATGGAAAGTAAAAAATCGAGTTAATGTAGCATTATCAACTGCAAAACCTCCTCAGATTCATTGAACAATTATTGTTCCTAGATATGGAATAGCTGATACTAAATTAGTAATAACTGTTGCCCCTCAAAATGATATTTGACCTCAAGGTAAAACGTAGCCTAGGAAGGCAGTTGCTATAACTATAAAAAAAATAGTTACACCAATTATTCAAGTTTCTTTTATATTATATGATCTATAGTAGATTCCTCGGCCAATATGAATATATAAACAAATAAAAAAGAAGGAAGCTCCATTAGCGTGTAAAGTTCGAATTAATCAACCATAATTTACATTTCGACAAATATGAGACACTCTATTAAAAGCTAATTCTACATTAGGACAATAGTGTATAGCTAAAAATAATCCAGTTATAATTTGAATTATTAAACAAAGACCAAGAAGTGAACCAAAATTTCATATAGTTGAAATATTAGAAGGTGTAGGTAAATCAATTAATGAATTATTAATAATTTTATATAGAGGAGATGTTTTTTTTCATATTTTCATTAGTATTTTTGGCGTAAAGGGCCATAGTGAATATTAGTAATTTTTACTACTATAATTAAAGTAATTAATAAATATATAATTATTATAAATAAGATTAAATTATGTGGATAATTTATATATTTATTTATTGATAATTTAAAATCATTAAAGTTATTTTGATTTATTATATCTATTAAATTTATTTTTAAATTGAAATATAAATAGTCTATAATTAAAAAGACTAACCTAATTCTTATTAATAAAAATAATATAAAAGTTAATTTATATGAAAATTTAAATTTTTCATTTGAGGCAATTCTTGTTATATAAATAAATAGAATTAATATACCACCAATCATAATTAGAAATAAGATATAAGAGAATCAATAGTTTAAATTTAATATTCCTGTAATTATTGATGTTAAAATTGTTTGTCCCAGTAAAATTATTCCTAAAGATAAAGGATGGTTAAGAAATATAATTATAATTGATAATGTTCATATGAGAGTTAAAATTAAAATTGTGATATCAAGAATTAGTTTAAAAAATATTAATTTTGGAGATTAAAGTTAAAGAGTTTCTTTATTCTTGATGTTTTAAAAGATAATATCTTATATTTGATTTACAAAATCAATATTTTAGTTAAATTATTAAAACTATTAATGATAATTTATTTATTTACTGGAGTTATAAGTTTTATCTGTGGATTAATTATTTTTTCTTCTAAACGTAAGCATTTTTTACTTATATTGTTAAGATTAGAATTTATAATTGTTTCTTTATTTTTAAATTTATTAATTTATTTAAGAATTATAAATTATGAATATTTTTTTTCTATAATTTTTTTAACTATAAGGGTTTGTGAGGGTGCATTAGGATTATCAATTTTAATTTTAATAATTCGTACCCATGGTAATGATTATATCATATCATTTTCTTCATTATGATAAAATTTTTATTTAGTTTGATTTTTTTGATACCTTTATGTTTTTTAAATAAGTTTTGATTAGTGCAATGAATTTTTTTATTATTAATATTTACTTTTATATTAAATTTTAGCTTTAATTTTATATTTATCAATATTAGTTATTTTTTTGGATTAGATTTATTATCTTTTATATTAATTTTATTAAGATTTTGAATTTGTAGTTTGATAATTTTAGCAAGAGAAAAAATTTATAAATTAAACAATTATTATAATTTATTTTTATTTTTTTTAATTATTTTAATAATTAGACTTTATATTACTTTTTCATCATTAAATTTATTTATTTTTTATTTATTTTTTGAGATTAGGTTAATTCCAACATTTTTCTTGATTATTGGATGAGGCTATCAACCTGAACGAATTGAGGCAGGAGTTTATTTACTATTTTATACTTTATTAATATCTTTACCTATAATAATTATACTTTTTTATATTTATGAAAATTTTTTTACACTAAGTATTTTAATTATATCATTTTCTTTAGATAGAATTTTCATATTTTTATGTATTAATATAATTTTTTTTGTTAAAATACCAATATTTTTTATTCATTTATGATTACCTAAAGCCCATGTTGAAGCCCCGATTTCTGGATCTATAATTTTAGCTGGAATTATATTAAAATTAGGGGGTTATGGACTTTTACGTTTAATAAAATTATTTTTAAAATTTAATTTTTCTAATATAATTGTATTTAATATTTCTTTAATTGGTGGGTTTATTATTACTTTAATTTGTTTACGACAAAGAGATATAAAATCTTTAATTGCTTATTCTTCTGTCTCTCATATAGCTTTAGTTTTAGCTGGTATTATGACTTTAAATTTATGGGGATTTTGAGGGGCTTTGGTTATAATATTAGCCCATGGATTGTGCTCTTCAGGCTTATTTTGTTTAGCTAATATTAGCTACGAACGATTAGGAAGACGAAGTCTATATTTAAATAAAGGAATATTGAATATTTTACCTAATTTAAGATTATGATGATTTTTACTTTGTTCTTCGAATATTGCAGCCCCCCCATCTATAAACTTAATAGGGGAAATTATATTAATTAATAGAATTGTTAGATTTAATTGAATAGGAATAATTTTTTTATCATTAATTTCTTTCTTTAGTTCTATTTATACTTTATTTTTATATTCATACTCTCAACATGGTGCTTTATATTCAAGAATTTTTTCTTTTTATCAAGGGTTAAATCGTGAATATTTATTATTATTTTTACATTGATTTCCTTTAAATATTTTAATTTTAAAAGGTGAATATTTATCTTTATGAATTTATCTAAATAGTTTATTAAAACATTGATTTGTGGAATCAAAGATATAATTTTTATTTTAGATAATTTTATCAATTTGTAAAATTTATTCAGTATTTTTATTATTCATATCTTTTTTTTGTTTAGTTAATGGTTTATATTTTATAAGTTATGATTATAGTTTAATAATTGAATTTAATTTATTTAATTTTAATTCAGTTAGGTTTGTTATAGTAATTTTATTAGATATAATGTCTTTATTATTCATAAGGTTTGTTCTTTTTATTTCTTCTATAGTAATTTTATATAGAGAAGAATATATAATAGGAGATTTAAATTTAAATCGATTTATTTTGTTAGTTTTTATATTTGTAATTTCTATAATATTTTTAATTGTTAGCCCTAATTTAGTTTCGATTTTATTAGGATGGGATGGTTTAGGTTTAGTTTCTTATTGTTTGGTTATTTATTATCAGAATGTTAAGTCTTTTAATGCTGGTATATTAACTATTTTATCTAATCGGATTGGGGATGTTGCTTTATTGATAGGAATTGCTTGAATATTAAATTTTGGGAGATGAAATTTTATTTTTTATTTAGAAATTATAAAAGATGATTTTATTATGAAAATAATTAGATATTTAGTTGTTCTTGCAGCTATAACTAAAAGAGCTCAGATACCTTTTTCATCTTGATTACCTGCAGCTATAGCTGCACCTACTCCTGTTTCATCATTAGTTCATTCATCTACTTTAGTAACAGCAGGAGTTTATTTATTAATTCGTTTTAATTATGCTTTTTCAAGTAGTTTAATATATTTCTTACTCTTTATTTCAAGTATAACTATATTTATATCAGGTTTAGGAGCTAATTTTGAATATGATTTAAAAAAAATTATTGCTTTGTCAACTTTGAGTCAATTAGGATTAATAATGAGAATTTTAAGATTAGGGAGGTATAAATTAGCTTTTTTCCATCTTTTAACTCATGCATTATTTAAAGCTTTGTTATTTATATGTGCTGGTAATATTATTCATAATATAAATAATTGTCAGGATATTCGTTATATAGGTAGTTTAATTAATAGAATACCATTAACTTGTACTTTTTTTAATATTTGTAATTTTTCACTTTGTGGGTTACCTTTTTTATCAGGATTTTATTCGAAAGATTTAATTATTGAAGTTATGTCAATAAACTATTTAAATTTATACATTTATGTAGTTTTTTATTTATCAATTGGTTTAACCGTTTGTTATAGATTTCGTTTAATATATTATAGATTAACAGGTAGTTTTAATTTTGTAGCTCTAAATAATTTAAATGAAACAAGAATAATTTTATTATCTAGAATAGGGGGTTTAATTTTTTTTGTTGTAATTAGTGGGAGAATATTAATATGATTAATATTTCCTAGACCTGTTTTTATTTGTTTACCTATTATTTTTAAGTTAATAGCTTTATTTATAATTATATTGGGAATTTGAATTGGATACGAATTATCAAAATTTAAAATTTCTTTTAGAATAAAAAGTATAAATTATTTAACTTTGACTTCTTTTTTTGCTACTATATGAAATTTACCTATTATTTCTACTCTTGGTATAAATTATTATCCTTTATATGTTAGAAGTTTATTATACAAAAATTTAGATCAAGGATGATTTGAATATTATGGAGGTCAAAATTTAAAGTTATTTTTTCGAAATATTTCATTATTTCAATTATTGTCTCTTAATCATTTAAAGGTATATTTTATTTTATTTGTAATTTGAATTATATTTTTAATTATTAATATTTTTTACTTAAGTAGCTTAATTAGAGTATAGCATTGAAGATGCTAGGGTGATATTATATCCTTAAGTATTTATAAGATTTAATCTAATTTTACAATGAAAATGTAAGGTTTTTTTTAAACTATATAAATAGAAATATAAACGAGATTTCATCGCTTAAGAATTAAGTTAGAAGCTTATTCTTGAATAACCTATTTCTTTAATTGGAAAATTTTCAATTTTATCATTAACAGTGATATACCTCTATTTTGGTTTCAATTAAAAATAAGGATTAAATAATCAAATTTTTAGGTCGAAACTAAATGCAAATTTTTTGCTTCTTATTTAAGATAAATTGTTTAATACAATACTTTTTAATTGCAAATTAAATGTTATAATTAACTATAATCCTAGTTTAGTTTGCTCAATTGAGAGCACCTTGATTTCATTCATGATATAAGCCAATTATTAAAATGATTAAAAAAAATCTAAAAATTATTGAGTATTGAAAAATATTAGTTAATTTAAATATTAAAATTATTGGTAATAGTAAGGTAAGTTCAACATCAAAAATTAAGAAAATTACAGCAATTAAAAAAAATTGTAATGAAAAAGGAAGACGAGCTGAAGATTTAGGATCAAATCCACATTCAAATGGAGACCTTTTTTCCCGATCAGTAAAAGTTTTCTTTGAAATTAAATTTAATATTATAATTAAAATTATAGTAATTATTAGAATAATTAATGATAAAAAAATTAAAATTTTGATTATTTATACTATAGAATAGATTTTTTGATTGGAAGTCAAATATAATTAGTTATATTATATAAATATCTACCTCATCAGTAAATAGAAACATAAAGGAAAAGTCAAACAACATCTACAAAATGTCAGTATCATGCAGCTGCCTCGAACCCAAAATGATGAATTACGGAAAAATGTATATAATAATGACGAATTAAACAAACTAATAAAAATATGGTTCCAATTATTACATGTAATCCATGGAATCCTGTTGCTATATAGAAGCTAGAACCATATACAGAATCTGAAATAGTAAAAGGTGCTTCAATGTATTCATAAGCTTGTAGGATTGTAAAATATACTCCTAGTATAACCGTTAAAGCTAATCTTTGTAGACTTTGATTATAATCATTTTCTATTAAACTATGATGACTTCAAGTAATTGTAAGCCCTGATGTTAGTAAAATTAAGGTATTTAATAAGGGAATTTCAATTGGATTGAAGGTTAGGATTCCTTTAGGGGGTCAAATTATTCCTAATTCAATTCTAGGAGAAAGGGAATTATGGAAGAATCCTCAAAAAAATCTAATAAAAAAAAATACTTCTGAGGTAATGAATAAAATTATTCCTCAACGTAGTCTTTTAGTAACTTTTAATGTATGTAAACCTTGGTAGGTTCCTTCTCGGGTGATATCTCGTCATCATTGATATATAATTAATATTATAATTGATATTCCTAGAATAAATAAATTATTATTATATAAGTGGAATCATTTAATTAAACCAATCATAGTAATTATTGAACTTAAAGACCCTAAAATTGGTCATGGTCTTGCATCAACTAAATGAAATGGGTGATTTTTATGTATTGACATTAATTAGTTTCTCTAGAGTAAAGAGATCTTAAAACTACAAAGACATAAGCCTGAATAATAGAAACAGCTGATTCTAAAATTAGAAGTAAAATTTGAGTAATAAGTAGAATATTAAGAAGTATAATAGTTATAGAGGATCCTGTGTTACCTAGTAAAGTTAATAATAAATGGCCGGCAATTATATTAGCTGATAATCGAATTGCTAAAGTTCCAGGTCGAATAATGTTTCTAATAGTTTCAATACATACTATAAAAGGTATTAGAATCCCGGGTGTTCCTTGGGGAACTAGGTGAGTAAATATATGTATTGTATGATTTGTTCATCCATAAATTATAAATCTTAATCATAGGGGCAAAGCTATCCTTAAAGTTAAAGTTATATGTCTTGTTCTTGTAAAAATATAAGGAAATAGTCCTAAAAAATTATTTATTAAAATAAATATAAATAAAGAAATAAAAATTAATGTTCTTCCTTGAGAATTTTTATTTATAATAATTTTAAATTCTTTATGAAGAGTAATAATAATTAATAATCATATTATATTCAATCGAGAGGGAATTAATCAAAAAAATGGGGGAATTATTATTAATCCAATTAAAGTTCTTAGTCAATTTAAAGATAAGTTAAATCTTGTTGAAGGATCAAAAGATGAAAATAAATTTATTATCATTTTCAATTAAATATAATATTTTTTTTTGATTTTTTATAAGTTTTAGAACTATAAGAAAATATATAATAATTTATAATATTAAATAAGAAAAAAATTCTTATAAAATAGAATAATAAGATTAGTCAATTTAAAGGTATTATTTGTGGAATAAAAAATTACTAACTTAGTAATTTTAGTTTGACAAACTAATGTTATTATTTAACTAAATTTTTCATTAGAAATATTCGTTAAATATTATAAGATGATTTAAAATTCCATTGCTTACTTTCAGCCATCTAATGAAATTTCTGTTATTTTAGAAATTCAATTCATAAAGTAATTTGGTGAGATTCTTTCAATTACAATTGGTATAAATCTATGATTTGCCCCACAAATTTCTGAACATTGTCCATAAAATAGACCTGTTCGATTTGTTGAAAATCTAATTTGATTCAAACGACCTGGAGTTGCATCAATTTTTACGCCTAAAGAGGGGATAGTTCATGAATGAATAACATCGGCAGCTGTAATTAATATACGAATTTGAGATTCAAATGGGATGATAATACGGTTATCTACATCTAAAAGACGAAAATTTCATTTATTTAATTCATTAGTAGGAATTATATATGAATCAAATTCAATATTTTTAAAATCTGAATATTCATAAGATCAATATCATTGGTGCCCAATTGTTTTAATAGTAATTATAGGATTATTAACTTCATCTAAAATATAAAGTAATCGTAAAGAGGGAATGGCAATAAAAATTAAAGTTAAAGTTGGTAGAATTGTTCAAATAAATTCAATCATTTGACCTTCTAGTAAAAATCGATGAGAAAATTTATTAAAAAATAAAGAAATTAATAATTGAGAAACTAATACTGTAATAATAACTAATACTATTAAGGTATGATCATGGAAGTAAGAAAGGTATTCTATTAAAGGGGAAGCTCTATCTTGTAATATTAAAGTTTTTCATGTTGAAATTTCTAAAAAAAGCTTCAGCTTTATATATGGGGTTTAAGTCCATTGCACTATTCTGCCATATTAGAAAATAGTAGCTAGTGCAGGTAATTCATCATACCTATGTTCTGCTGGAGGTTGAGATTGAAGTCATTCAATTGAAGAAGATATTCTAAGAGATCCTAAGTTTTTTCGTTGAACAGTGAAAGCTTCTCATAAAATAAATAAAAATAAAATTACTCTAATTAAGGAAATTAAAGATCCAATTGATGAAATAATATTTCATAGAGTAAAGGTATCTGGATAATCAGAGTATCGTCGAGGTATACCACTTATTCCTAAAAAATGTTGAGGAAAAAATGTTAAATTTACTCCAATAAATATAATAATAAACTGAATTTTTAAAAATTTGTTATTTAAAGTTAATCCTGTAAATAAAGGGAATCATTGAACTAAACCAGCTAAAATTGCAAATACAGCACCTATAGATAGGACATAATGAAAATGTGCTACTACATAATAAGTATCATGTAAAACAATATCAATAGATGAATTTGCTAATACTACTCCTGTTAATCCACCAACTGTAAATAAAAATACAAATCCTAGAGTTCATAAGGTTGATGGATTAAAAATTATTGGTGCTCCATGTAGTGTTGCTAATCAACTGAAAACTTTAATACCTGTAGGAATTGCAATAATTATGGTAGCTGAAGTAAAATAAGCTCGAGTGTCTACATCTATTCCTACTGTGAATATATGATGAGCTCATACAATAAAGCCTAATAATCCAATTGCTATTATTGCATAAATTATACCTAAAGTTCCAAAGACTTCTTTTTTTCTTCTTTCTTGGCTAATAATATGAGAGATTATTCCAAACCCAGGGAGAATTAAAATGTAAACTTCAGGATGCCCAAAAAATCAGAATAAGTGTTGGTATAAAATAGGGTCTCCACCACCTGCTGGATCAAAAAATGAAGTATTAAGATTTCGATCAGTTAAAAGTATAGTAATTGCTCCAGCTAAAACTGGTAAAGATAAAAGTAATAGAATAGCTGTAATTAAGACAGCTCAAACAAAAAGAGGGGTTTGTTCAAAGTTTATTCCTTCAGGTCGTATATTAATAACTGTGGTAATAAAATTGATAGCTCCTAGAATAGACGAAATTCCAGCTAAATGAAGACTGAAAATAGCTAAATCTACTGAAGAACCTCTATGAGCAATATTAGCAGATAAAGGTGGATAAACTGTTCAACCTGTTCCTGCACCATTTTCTACAACCCTTCTTATCAATAGTAAAAATAAGGAAGGTGGGAGTAGTCAGAATCTTATATTATTCAATCGAGGGAAAGCTATATCTGGGGCACCGATTATTAAGGGTACTAATCAATTTCCAAATCCACCAATCATAATTGGTATAACTATGAAGAAAATTATAATGAATGCATGGGCTGTTACAATTACATTATAAATTTGGTCATTTCCAATTAGTGACCCAGGGTTTCCTAATTCAGCTCGAATTAGGATACTTAGGGAAGTTCCTACTATTCCTGCTCAAATTCCAAAAATGAAGTATAAAGTTCCGATATCTTTATGATTTGTTGAAAATAATCACTTATTCGATGGGATGGCCGAGATTAGGCGATAAATTGTAAATTTATTCACGAAATTCATTTCTTCCATCAAGCTTTATATTCAACAATGATACTAAATTGCAAATTTAGAGGTAAAGGAAACTTTTAAGGCTTAGAAAATCTTCTATAGTTAGCTTTGAAGGCTAAAAGTTTGCTTTTTAACTTAAATCCTTAAAAAAGGCTAAAAGTTAATGTGCAAATAAGCAGACCAAGTAAGGTAATTGAATTTATAAAAATAATTTTGAAATTTAAAGGTTTTGTATCAAAATTTAAGGTTTCATTTGTTAAAAGTATTACTGAAGGGAATGTTATTCGAAGGTAAAAAAATATAGTGATTAATGTAAAAATGATTAAGATAACTCTTAATCTAAAAAAATTATTTTGAATTAGCTTATTAACTACCAATCATTTAGGGAAAAATCCTAAAAATGGGGGTAAACCTCCTAAACTTAAGAAATTTATAGCAAATAGAATTTTTATTAATTTATTTGAAACTAAAGCTATAAATAATTGTTTTAATCTAAAAATATTCAAATATTTGAACATTACAATAATATTCAATGAAATAGTTGAATAAATTAAAAAGTAGAATAGTCAGATAGTTTTAAATCTGAGTATTCTTGCAATTATTCAGCCGATATGGTTGATAGATGAATATGCGAGAATTTTACGTAATCTTACTTGATTTAATCCTAAGATTCCTCTGATAACAGTTGAGGTAATAACTACAAATCTGATAAAAAAGGTTATTTGTAAATTATAAGAAAATAAAATTATTGGGGCAATTTTTTGTCAAGTTAATATAATTATTCTGTTATTTCAGTTTAGTCCTTCCATTACTTCAGGGAATCAAGAATGGAATGGAGCTGCTCCTATTTTTGTTAGAAGAGCTGAATTTATGATAATTATTGTTAGGGATTTTAAACTTGAAAAAATTGTCTCTAAATTTAGCATAGTAATAATTGAAAATATTAGAATTGTTGAGGCTAAAGCCTGGGTAATGAAGTATTTAAGAATGGCTTCAGTTGGGTATAACCTTTTAGGGGATTTCAATAAGGGAATAATTGAAAGAAGGTTAATTTCTAAGCCGATTCATATACTAAATCAGGAATAGGAAGCGATTGTAATTAAAGTTCCTAATACCGTTGTTGAGAAAAATAGAATTTTATATAAATTTGAAATTAAAAAGAAAAGGAGTGTAACCTTTATAAATGGGGTATGAACCCAATAGCTTAATTAGCTTATCTTTATACGTTTTAGTATATGATGTACTTAAATTTTTGATATTTAAAGAAGTAGTTTAAATCTACTAAACGTAATATTGGGGAGGTGTCAGGGGGGGGAAGACACTTGTGCAATTGTATCAAAATTGTCCTTTAATCAGGCACTCCACA